CCTCTAGACAAGTGGGATTCAAATTTCCCAATTAACAATTCTTCTAGTTACTTCGTTCTCTATTTCGATTTGATAGAATCCTTAGGAAAAGGGTTTTGTTTCGTTTCGACCGAGGTAAAACAAGAGTCGATGTCTATAATAAACCAAAGTCATCGTTTAATACTTAATTTTGCTTCAATTTCGACTATATAAAACAAGGAAAACGTTGAAGATTTAGTTACGATTAGAAATAAACTTTTCTGTCTTTTTCCATAGATCCTTTACTTATACTTATTCAATTGAAAGGATTGATCTAATTAAAATAAAAAAAAAAAAAAATTATGTTTCGTAATTTAATAATCCAATTTTTCAATTTCTAATTGACTGTTGGATACAAATCACGAGAATGTATATTCTTCCTCGAATTTTTCATTGAGAAGGTAAAGGATTAAATCGTTTTAAGAAATAAAGTTTTTCATCCGAATATCAGCCAAGGGATCCCTTAACTATTCGTTTCAATTACTAGAACGAATCACACTTTTACCACTAAACTATACCCGCTACGATACAATTATCGTATATAATGAACTTTTTGTCGAGTAAGACAATGGAACATTTTTAATATATTTTATTATTTTCATTTAATTAATTTGATATTTCAATTGCTATTTTATTTAATTAGTTATTTTAATTAGTTATTAAGTTAACTATTTATTTCTATTTCAATTGCTATATTTCAATTTGAAATTATTATTTATATAATTATATTTATTTATATAATTATATAAATAATAATTTCAAAATTAATAAAAAAATAGAAAAAAAATAATAAAAATTCTAAAAATATATAATTAAATAAATTCAAATTAATATAAATTAAATATAGATAAATTAAATTATAGAATATATTTTTAGAATAGAAAAATAGCCAATTTCGAATTATATAGAATTCGAAATATATATTTAATAAATATAGAATAAATAGCGAATTTGAGAGAATTCGAATTTCTATTATTATATAATTAAATAAGAAAATAAAGTAATTACGAAATAGAAATATAAGTAATAAAGAGAGAGGCAAGCAAAGCCTTTTTTTTCAAGCCTTACTTGTTGTATAATGTAACTACTTGCTATGTAATGGAACATAATAATTATCCTTATAATTATCCTTTTTTAATCGGGAGAGATGGCTGAGTGGACTAAAGCGTCGGATTGCTAATCCGTTGTACGAGTTATTCGTACCGAGGGTTCGAATCCCTCTCTTTCCGGTTCCAGTGATGACTTGAATTTTTTTTCTCTTTTCTTTCAAATTTCGAAAATCTTTTTGCTTTTTTTCTTATTTCAATGTTCTATTTTATTTTCTATTTAATATTTAATTTCTATTTAAACTATTTAAATAAATTCAAAAATGAATAATTTGAATATTTCATTTATTAATAATTATTTCTAATTTCGAATTTTTCTTTTTATTGAATATTTCATTTCTATTTAATATTTCTAGTTAAAAATTGAAATTTCAAATTTATTTATTTATATTAATATTTCTATGGCAAATTCTATTTAAAATATTAATTTAAAACAAAAATATATATTCAAATCGAGATCTAGAATAGATAAAGACTGGGTAAAAAGAAATAACATACTAAAAACATTTTAAAATCAAGAAAACCCTTAGAATTTTTATTCTATTCTTCACGTCCAGGATTACGCCCAGGATCATTAGATAAAAACCCAAAGATGAAGAGAGAAATAAAGAATATAACTACTGTGTAAACAAAGAGTTTAAGAGTAAGCATTAGAAAATCTCCACGATCTTTTTTGGTTTGGAAAAAAAAATAGAGAATCTATTTTTATACCACATTTTCTATTTTAACACCAAGAAATGAAGTGATTTCTAAAAATAGAAATGAATTTTGCGAAATTCATTTGGAATAAGAGTCGAGTCTTTCTTATAATTTTTTTTCATAACTACAATTAGGGCGCTAATAGAATCTGTAATGAAAAAAAAGTTAAGAATGAGAAAATACGGGGGTGATCAAAAATTCTCGCGTTTATACAATAACTTTAATGTTTGAATTAAGAGCTTAGAGTATAAGACTTATCTGATCTTCTCAATTACTAGAATTTTTTTCTCGAATAAATCATGAATTTTTTTAGGATAGTATTAAAATCTCATCGAAAACTTACAGCAGCTTGCCAAACAAAGGCTAATAGAAAAAAGAGTAAAGGGATTACTGGCATAACATCTACGATTGGATTCAAAAAAGCGTAGGCTTCAGGCAATTTTGTGAAGAAAAAATTGCTTGAATAAAGGGCAGAATTAAGACAGATACAAATTAAACTAAAACTATTAAGCATAACAAACATTTTGTTCTTGAAGATAATTGTATTTTGATTGATGACTAAGTTATTAATATGTTATTGATATAAAAATGAATCAAAAAAAAGTAAGGTAGACGAAGAACCCTTCTTTATTTTTATTAAATTTATTGTGTTATTAAACTCACCCAATCAAAAATCCTTCAATTCTCAATTCTCAAATCAAAAAAGAATAGAGGAAATCATATTTTTATACAATATCTTAGTTGAATTATCTATTATGAGCAATCAATTCAGTTGAATTCTATATCTACACATAGGAAAATCCGAACAAGACAGTAATATATTTCCTAGATATTTGGATGGGAATTGACGAAGAACCACTATTAATATTAGTTTTTATTAGTGTTGAATAGAAATATAAATGGGGCGTAGCCAAGTGGTAAGGCAACGGGTTTTGGTCCCGCTATTCGGAGGTTCGAATCCTTCCGTCCCAGATATTCTCTATAATCTATCATTCTATATAATCTATCAAAAAAAAAAAAAAATTAATAATAAATAAAAAGAAATTGAAAATTTCATATTTAATAAAAATTTTTAATTTAATATTAATTAAAATAATTAATATTAAAAAAGTATTAAAAAAGAATTAATAAATAATATTAAGAATATTAAATTAATTTAATAGTTATATATATAATATAGCATATAATTGGAATTTTATTGAATAATATTATATTCATAATATTATATTCTATATATATGTTTAATATTTAGAATATTATATAGCATAATATAGTTATAATACATATTAGGAATAGGAAAGGAATGAGAGTGCTCCTAACTCGACATCATTTGTTTTGTTATATTTATACACTCGAAATCTCACTTTTTGTTGGGGTATAGTGTAAATCGAAATAGAAAGGATCCAATTTGAGCAAGTTTCAAATCCAAGAATAAAGTTTTTTAGAATTGACCAAATTTTTTTGATTCAAAAGTTCAAAAAGAAAGTATATGATGCAAGAATCAACCATTAATCTGATTCTTTTTTTGATAGAAAGAAATCACAAAAACTGATATGTTGCATCCAGTTTTAAAGGATTAAAGACCACTGAAGTAATGTCTAAACCCAACGATTCAAGGGAAAAATAAAGGATCCTGGACCGGGGAAATATCGTTTTCAATTGTCTCAACAATTTGATCAGAATGAAGAATCAAAATAGATTCTAAAAGAAACAAAAAGAAAGGCGATTAGAGATCACTCAATCAATGAAATGCTTAAAGGATTTTCTTTGACCTATTTAAAAGTTCTCCAACTTGCGTTAAGAAAGTACAGATGATTTTTTTTTTTTTTTAGAAAGATTCAAATCATAGTTTAATTGATTTGATCATTTTAATGATTTTTCTCGAGCCTAGGAGGAGAAAACTTCTTATACGTTTCCGCGGGGGGGTTCTACCTCTATCCCAATGATCCGTTTATCGAATCCTTGCAATTGATTTGATGTTCAATGCCGAAAAGAAGGAAGAGATCTTTGGAAAAGTGGGTTTGTATCATTCGATAAAAAAACCTATTTGACCAGGTATTCTATATTTCCTTATAATTTCCTTATAAAATATATCTATCTATTTTATATCTAAATATTGTAATATATTCTATATATTTTTCTATTTATTTCTATTTTTATTTCTATATTATTTTTCTATCTTTGTATAGTGTATAGTATTTTTTTTTTTATTAAATTTTCGATTTCTATTTAAATTGAATTTCAATTAATTCTTTTGTTTTCTTCAGTGTATATTTATTTATGAACTCAAGATATTCACATTGATATTGACAAGAATGTATCAAATAAATATAATCTCATCTGAGGTAATGGGATTTTATCTGTCGATCTATTTATACCTGTTCTATCCATTAATTTGAATTGTTTCTTCATTCAAGCGATGGGTTTATTGGATTTGTTGTGATATAAAAGTTTTTTTTGATTGAAAATATATAGAAATTTAATGTTCTAATGAGAATTCACATTTATTTATCAAATTAGATTTATTATATATATTTTATTCTATTTCTATATATTCGAATAGAATATATTTATATAAAATATAAATATATAAGTATAATTATATAAAATTATATAAGTAGAATATATATAAATAAAAAATATATAAGTAAAAAAGTCTTTAAATAAAAAAAAGAAAAAATATATACAATGTATACCTATATAGATACACTGAGATACAATGTATACCTATATAGGTAGAATAGGTATTCTAAGTGAATCTTAGTAGAATACTAAATAGAATATTCATTAAGTAGATAATATAACTAAAACTAAGAAATGGAAACAATAACTAAAAGTAAGAATAAATGGGGTAATCTAAAAAATTTTTATGTTATCTATATTTTTTAATCTTTTTGTCTCTTCAGGATTTATTCGAAATTCTTGATATTTTATTTCTTTTAATTTCTTGTTTTAATTTTTTGCTAGTTTAATGTTTTGCTTGTGTCGTGTGATTAAATCGCTTGATTTTTTTTTAATTTCTATTTATTTTTATTTAGTTTGATTCCGGTTGTATGGACATAATCGAATTTTTTTGGAGGGGTTGCTAACTCAATGGTAGAGTACTCGGCTTTTAAGTGCGGCTAACATCTTTTATACATTTGTATGAAGAAAGGAATTCGTCCATACCATGGGTAT